TACTAATATAGACATGGAAAATAGCATAGTACTGTCCGATTCGGGGGGATAAAAAAACGTATTTTGAATTCCAAAACAAGCAATACTAATAAAAGGGCGTATCATTGTTTTTCCATTATCAAAAATTCGATAGGGTGTATTGAAAAAAAATGAAATCCCCTTTTTTTCATTATTATTTATTGATAATAAAGAAAACTTGTTTTTTTTTATTTCTTTTCCCCATGGAGATATTGAATAGCAGGAACCACTTTTTTGACCACTATAATTCTTAAAATGAATGTTTAAATGTCCCTCAAAAGTCAGTAAATAGATTCGAAACATATAAAATGCGGTTAATCCTGCTGTGAAACAAGCTATAATTGCAAAAACCGGAGAATACAACCAACTGTCGTTAAGAATTTGGTCTTTGGACCAAAAACAAGCGAAAGGTGGAATACCACAAAGAGAAAGCGTACCTATTAAAAAAGCCATTTTTGTAATTGGTACATGCTTTTTCAACCCTCCCATAAGAACCATATTTTGACTTTTATCGGGAGAATAGCCAACAATAGCTTCCATTGAATGAATAATAGATCCGGATCCTAAAAACAATAATGCTTTCGAATAAGCATGAGTAATCAAATGAAATAAAGCCGCCCGATACGATCCCATTCCTAAAGCTAACATCATATAACCCAGTTGGGACATCGTAGAATACGCCAAACTCCTTTTAATATCTTTTTGAGCAAGGGATAAAGTAGCTCCAAATAGTAGTGTTACTATACCTATCAAAGAAATAAAATTCATTATATGAGGTATAATTATAAAAAGAGGAAGGAGGCGAGCTACAAGAAAAATACCTGCTGCGACCATAGTAGCGGCATGTATAAGAGCCGAAATAGGAGTAGGCCCTTCCATGGCATCGGGTAACCATACGTGAAGGGGGAATTGAGAAGACTTGGCAACTGCACCTATAAATAAGAGCAAGGCACACAAAGTAAGAAATACAAGATTTACCCCATTATTATAAACTAATTTATTTACTATTTCAAATAAATCTCTAAATTCGAAACTACCTGTTATAGCATAAAGTCCCAAAATCCCTAATAATAAACCAAAATCGCCTAGACGATTCGTTACAAAGGCTTTTTGACAAGCATTCGCCGCAATAGGTCGTGTGAACCAAAAACCTATTAATAGATAAGAACACATTCCAACTAATTCCCAAAAAATATAAATTTGTATCAAATTCGCACTAGTAACTAATCCCAACATGGAGGTAGTGAAAAAACTCATATAAGAAAAAAATCTCAAATATCCCTGATCGTGATACATATAATTGTCACTATAAAAAAGAACCAGAATTCCAACCGTACTAATTAATATTACCATAATCGAAGCAAGCGAATCTATTAAGTAACCGAAATCTAAAGAAAAATCATTATTAATTGTCCAAGACCATACATATTGATAGATAGAACTTTTATTTATTTGCTGAATAGATAGATAGACCGAAAGGAGCATAACTACATTTAGTAGAAAGATATTAGGAAAGGACCACATACGTCGAAGATTTTTTGTTGCCGTTGGAAAAACGATAAGTCCAACTCCTATTAACAGAGGAACGGGAAGTGGAATGAGAGGTATAATCCAGGAATAGGGATATGTATAGTCCATAAAAAAACTTTTTATCTTTTATTCTTATTTTATTCTGAATTATTCTTTCTCAACTCCTTCGAATATTCAGAGGAAGAAGGAAGTTAGAATAAATAGGATCAGGCTAATAGTGCAATCGAAAATGAAATAAAAAATTAACTAAAAATGCTAATACTACATTTTTCTTTATATTAATTTCTATTTTCTTTATATTAATTTTATTTTTATATTAATTTCTATATTCTATAGAAATTAATATATATTTATATATTTTTGAATTGTCGAAAGGACTTTTTGAATATCCGACATTTTTCTTTCGATACCTACCATGGATCAAAATCAATGAACAAGGATTCCTTTTTTCACCTTTGATTCTATTTTGATACAGATATAAATATAAAAACGACCAAAATAAACAGAGATATATAAAAACTTTGTTATTTCCCTTTTGTTTCGTGTCAGATATTTAGTTGGATTGAATGGAATCAAGATAAAAAAAAAATTGAAAAATAAATGAAATTGGTTGAACAATAAATGTCTTTCACATTCAACTAGATAAAAAAAGAATTTTTTCAACTTTATTTTTTCATGGCAGTTCCAAAAAAACGTACTTCTATATCAAAAAAACATATTCGTAAGAATATTTGGAAAATAAAAGCCTATTTTACAGCATTGAAGGCTTTCTCATTAGCGAAATCTATTTCTACAGATAATTCAAAAAGTTTTTTTGTGCAACAATCCAATAATCAAACTTATAAAAAATAAAAAAAAAAATGGTATTCTTTTTATTGTAGGCTTTCCCGATGGGGATTCTTATTTTCCCCATCAAGCTACTTGAATTTCGAATAGCAATTTTAATAATTGAATTAATTAATAATTGAATTACTAAATAAGTATTGAGGTAATATTTTGGAATGTTTCAATATGGAGTAAAACGAAAGGAATTTTTTGTCATTAATTTAATTACCTTTTTGAATTTCAATCTCGACAACTAAATAAAAAAAGCTTATTATTATTTCGCGTACGCCGCTATGGTGAAATCGGTAGACACGCTGCTCTTAGGAAGCAGTGCTAGAGCATCTCGGTTCGAGTCCGAGTGGCGGCAGGCTATCTTCGAAAAGAAAGACAATAAGTTCTATATATAATAAATGCAATTCCAGATTGGATTCCGTATCATTTTCTAGACTTTTTTTATTTGAGAATCTTTATGATATTTTCCACCTTAGAACATATATTAACTCATATATCATTTTCGATCGTTTCAATTGTAATTACAATTTTTTTGATAATTTTATCTGTTGATGAAATCATAGGACTATATTATTCATCAGAAAAAGGAATTATAGCTACTTTTTTCTGTATAACGGGATTATTAATCACTCGTTGGATTTATTCGGGGCATTTCCCGTTAAGTGATTTATATGAATCATTCGTTTTTCTTTCATGGAGTTTCTCCCTTATTTCTATCGTTCCATATTTTAAAAAACATACCAGTTATTTAAGCGCAATAACCTCTCCAAGTACAATTTTTCTATACGGCTTTACCACTTCAGGTCTTTTAACCGAAATACATCAATCTGTAATATTAATACCCGCGCTTCAATCCCAATGGTTAATGATGCACGTAAGTATGATGATATTGGGCTATGCAGCTCTTTTATGCGGATCATTATTATCAGTAGCTCTTTTAGTCATTTCATTTTCATTTCAAAAGATTTTTCAAAATCTCGTAAACGAGTCATTTTCATTTAACAAGATCCAATATATGGATGCAAAGCGGAATGTTTTAATAAACAACTTCTCTTGTTCTGCGAGAAATTATTACAGAGCTCAACTAATTCAACAATTAGATCAGTGGGGTTATCGTATTATTAGTCTAGGGTTTATCTTTTTAAACATCGGGATTCTTTCAGGATCAGTATGGGCTAATGAGGCATGGGGATCATATTGGAATTGGGACCCAAAAGAAACTTGGTCATTTATTACTTGGATTATATTTGCAATTTATTTACATACTCGAACAAATAAAAAAGAGTTCAAAAGTCTAAATTGCGCGATTGTGGCTTCTATGGGCTTTCTTATAATTTGGATATGCTATTTTTGGGTCAATTTATTAGGAATAGGATTACATAGTTATGGTTCCTTTAATTTTCATTAACATGAAATCAAATTGAAAAAGATTACTACAAATAGAAACATAAAACATTTTCAAAAAAATGATAATAAAATCAAAATTTTAAATACTCAATTATTAAATATTAAGTTAAAGAATATAAGAAAAAAACCTCCATACTTCAGGGAAGATGTCGAGAACCATTTGAATCACTATACTAATTGATTCAAAAGGTTCTCACAAAAATGAATCCCATCTAGTCAAAATTTTAATTCATTTTGGCTTTAGTTAATTTTGATTTTTCATTGTAAAATTTCAAAACGAAAAAGAAAGAATAGGATTCTTCATTTTTTCTTGTTTTATTCATGAAAACGATCGATAAAAATATGTAGATATAATAGCTTCGACCTTTTCAACTGAGAGTGAGAGAATGAAATCTGGATAAATACCAATACCTATTATTGGGAGAAGAATAGAGATTAAAATAAATAATTCTCTCGGACCAGAATCAAAAAAATACGAGTTTTGCACATTCAAAATCTTGTATCCATAGAACATTTGACGTAACATCGATAATAAATAAATAGGAGTTAATATCATTCCAATTGCCATTAGAAGAGTAATTAGTATTTTTGGAATTAAAAAATTTTGTTGGCTGGTAATTATTCCAAAAAAGACTATCAATTCGGCAACAAAACCACTCATGCCAGGTAATGCAAGGGAAGCCATTGATAAGATACTGAACAGTGTGAATATTTTTGGAAGGAAAATCGCCATTCCACCCATGTTGTCGAGATAAACAAGACGTATTCTATCATACGTCATTCCTGCCAAGAAAAAAAGAGCAGCACCAATAAATCCGTGAGAAATCATTTGTAAAAGGGCTCCATTGAGCCCCGTATCGGTTATCGCGCCAATTCCGATAATTATGAACCCCATATGAGATACGGAGGAATAGGCTATTCTTTTTTTTAAATTACGTTGACCGGGAGATGTTGAAGCCGCATAGATTATTTGTATTGCACCTACTATAATCAACCAGGGAGAAAATATAGAATGAGCATGGGGGAATAATTGCATATTGATCCGAACCAAGCCATATGCTCCCATTTTTAATAAAATGCCAGCTAGAAGCATACAAGTACTGTAATGTGCCTCCCCGTGGGTGTCTGGTAACCATGTATGTAAGGGTATGATCGGTAATTTGACTGCAAAAGCAATAAAAAATCCAGTATAGAATAGTAATTCTAGTGCTACAGGATACGATCGGTTAGCTAATATTTCAAAATTTAATGTTGGTTCATTCGAACCATATAAGCCAATACCAAAAACGCCTATTAATAGAAAAATGGACCCCCCCGCAGTGTATAAAATGAATTTTGTAGCTGAATACAGACGTTTCTGTCCTCCCCATATCAATAGAAGTAAATAAACGGGAATTAATTCGAACTCCCACATGAGAAAAAAAAGTAAAAGATCGTGAGAAGAAAATGATCCTATTTGACCGCTGTACATTGCTAACATCAGGAAATGGAACAATCGGGAATCCCGAGTAACCGGCCAGGCTGCTAAAGTAGCTAAAGTGGTTATAAATCCCGTCAGTAAAATGGTTCCTATAGAAAGCCCATCTATTCCCAATCTCCAGTTAAAATCAAAAAAATTAATCCATTTATAATCCTCTGCTAGTTGATTTAATGGATCGGTCAATTGGAAATGATAACAGAATGTATAGGTCATTAAAAGGAGTTCAAAAATAGAAATGGATATGGTATACCACCTTATTACCTTATTTCCTCTATGAGGTAGAAAGAAAATTAAAGAACCCACTAATATTGGTAAACCTACAATTATTGTTAACCAAGGAAAATGATTCGTGGTAAAGACAAGATAGAATTAGACCCCAAAACCCGTTCTCGAATAAAGAACGGGTTTTTTGTCGATAAAAAAAGATCAATTGTATTAAAAAAAAAAATTGAAAATTCAGTTTGTTTAAAGTCGTTTCTTCTGAAACTTATTATATTAATAAGCTAGACCCATGCTTCGAGTTGTTTCATGCCATAAATAAACCCTCACGCTCAAAAAATCCGTTGGGCAAGCGGATTCACATCTCTTACAACCAACACAGTCCTCCGTTCGTGGAGCAGAAGCAATTTGCTTAGCCTTACATCCATCCCAAGGGATCATTTCTAATACATCGGTTGGGCAGGCTCGGACACACTGAGTACATCCTATACATGTATCATAAATCTTTACTGAATGTGACATTGGATCTCTCATTTTTTGAATATCATAAATCTTCGATTTAGTAAACTTATATATAAATCATATATTTATATACCAGATGAATCAATGATTTTATCATTATTTTAATAATCAATCGAATTATGCATCGCGACTCCTGGGTTGGCTAAGATACTTTGATTTCTTACATTTTTACATTTAGTATTAAATAATTGATGAATATTCGAATATTTAAAATAAATGAAATTAGTAGTACTTATTTATTCAATAAATTCGATTGATTGATACGAGTTGATTTTCTATTACGATAAATTGATGAAACAATAGCTAACCCAATGGCCGCTTCGGCTGTGGCAATAGCTATAACAAAAATAGAGAAAATATCTCCTTGTAATTGTCGACTATCAAACAAATCCGAAAATGTTACGAAATTTATATTAACTGCATTCAGGATAAGTTCCAAACACATAAGAGCCCTAACCATATTTCGACTCGTGATCAATCCATAGATACCAATTGAAAATAAATAGGCACTCAAAACAAGTGCATGTTCGAGTATCATTGATCAGCTCCTTATCAATTCGGAATTATTTCGCCATGAACAATAAACCAAGGCTTTCGCTTAACTATAATATAACAAGTAGAAAAAAAAAAGAATATATTCTTTTTTTTTTTTTGTAAGATAGAAAAAGAAAAAGATCGATATTGAAATAAAGATCGATATTGAAATAGAATTCAAAAATTAAAGCTAAAAATGGATTTGATAAGAGCGAGAAAATTGAAATTTCGATTGTTCCTAATAATTAGAGAAAGATTTTTCATTGACGGGCAACAACAATTGCACCTATCAAAGCAACTAAAAGAATTATTGAAATGAGTTCAAATGGAAGAACAAAATCCGTTGATAAATGAATTCCAATTTGTTGACTATTCCCTATCAAATCTTGTTCGATAATTTGGTTTAATTTTGTCGTCCAAATAATTCCGTACCAAGACGTATCGAGAATCGTGGTAATTATGGCGATGAAAATACTTGTACAAACCAACGAAGTAATCCCATTCCCAACAGTCCAAAGATCAAAATCTTTATAATATTCTGAACCATTCATGAACATGACAGCAAATAAAATTAAAACGTTTATAGCTCCGACATAAATAAGGAGCTGTGCAGCCGCTACAAAATGAGAGTTTGATAAAATATAAAATAACGATATGCAAACAAGAACGAACCCCAATGCAAAAGCCGAATAAATTGGATTGGTAAGTAATACCACTCCTATACCTCCTAATAGAAGACCTGATCCCAGAAAAACTAAAAGAAAATCATGTATTGGTCCAGGCAAATCCATTCTCTATACAAGATAAAAAAATTGAAATGTTTTTCATGATTTTATTGACCTGACCAGGAAATTTTTTATTTTTTTATAATATGCTCCTAATTAAATTCAATTAAAATAGAATGGTATTTCTAATGGATTTGAATTACGTCTAGGCCCAATTACAATACCAATATCTCGTTCCCCCTTACGCCAAACCAAGTCGAAAAGTTAGCTGGAAACTTTTTCTAAATAAATAGAGAGATTATTCAATTCGATTTTCAATCCAAATTGATTTGCACTTCTCACTAACTAATCCACAATTAATTGCAATCTCGAGTTCTAGTGAGCAAAAAAAATAAGGAATGATTCTTTTGAATTCGATAAAATTGAACCTGACTATACATTACTATAGTAATTAATAATTACCCTTTAATCATCAAATGCATTTTTTATTTGCGGATAATTCAAAATTGTTCGAATTGTATAATCGTTAATTACTGATAGCGGTAACCGACCTAATGCGATTTGATTATAATTCAATTCGTGACGATTATAAGCAGAAAGCTCATATTCTTCAGTCATTGATAAACAATTTGTTGGACAATACTCAACGCAATTGCCACAAAATATACAAATTCCGAAATCAATACTGTAATTAAGCAAGCGTTTTTTTCGCATACCGGCTTCCAATTTCCAATCAACAACGGGTAGATCTATAGGACATACACGAACACATACTTCACAAGCTATGCATTTATCAAATTCAAAATGGATTCGTCCGCGGAAACGCTCCGATGTAATTAACTTCTCATAAGGATATTGAATAGTTACAGGTAAACGATTTGCATGGGATAAGGTAATGATGAATCCTTGACCAATGTACCTTGCCGCCCGTATTGCTTGTTGGCCATAATTTATGAACCCAGTTACCATGGGGAACATATTGTAAAGATCTATAAATAATCTTATGCTTGTTTCTTTCTCTTGTGTGATGAGAAGTGAGAAATATAGAATATCATATTCTTTGTTCGTTTAGAGTGAAAGGAGTTGAGAAGAGGTTGTTAATAATAAATTACCAAGAGAAATGGGTAAAAGAAATTTCCATCCAAGATTTAATAGTTGGTCCATTCTGAGTCTCGGTAGAGTCCATCTTGTTGTGATAGAAATGAACATGAACAAATAAGTTTTAGCTAAAGTAATAAAAATACCAATTGTCATCCTAAAGACCCTACCTACTTTATTTATTTCAACTCGATCAGAAAAAAATACGGACGGAATTAAGATATTCCAACCACCCAAGTACAGAATTGTTACAAATAACGACGAAACTAATAGATTGAGATAGGAAGCAACATAAAATAATCCAAATTTGATACCCGAATATTCGGTTTGATAACCTGCTACTAATTCTTCCTCTGCTTCGGGTAAATCAAAAGGCAATCTCTCACATTCTGCTAGGGAAGAAATTAGAAAAATGATAAACCCTATAGGTTGACGCCACAAATTCCATCCTAAAAACCCATATTTGGATTGGGCCTCAACTATATCAACTGTACTTGAACTATTAGATAATAATAGTCGGTGGGAACATCACTGTTCCCATCGCTAGTCCAGAACCGTACATGAGATTTTCACCTCATACGGCTCCTTGACGGCCATCACGAAATCTAAGGACCGGGTTGATATTTTTTATCGTGATAGATTTTATTTGGGGTCAAAATATAGATAGAATCAACACCTGCCGGAAGGTCAAAAATTAGACCGATGGAATTCTGTATGCCAGAATGATATAGATATAATAACTCAAAAAGCACTTATGAATTAATCTCGTCCTTTAATAATTTGAATTTTTCTTGGTTGAGTAATAATTTATTAATAAAATACTCTTTCTATGAATATCCATAGCCAGCTTTTTTTGATTATTATGAAAAAAATCAGAGATTAGACGAGTGTCTTAATAATGCAGGCTATTTAGTGATCTCTATGAATTTTCGTTCCTATTTTTCTTTCAAAGAGGGAGTTCAAAACACGAAAAGATTATTTCGTTTCGGATAGTCGTTTTTTAATCTGTGAGTAGGAGCATACTCTGGATTGCAATCGTGAGGAGTACTGCTTGATTATTTCTACAAATTGAAAGCCCCAATTATTGTTCTTTTTATGTTATCCAAAGATTTTTGTTTTGAAAATTGGCATAAAAATTGATATTACTAATCTTTTATGTATTTTTGTGTTCCTAACCATCCACTCATTTTTGTAGAACCCTCCGTTCTAGTAATACATATAAAGAATAGTGAAAACTATATACGGTTGATCTTTTGAGCCCGCTTCAAGCCAGGATGACTAATCACTAATCAACCAATCCATGGGGTAAAGGGTAAAAAGTCTTGCTTATATTAAATTGACTTTATTTTTTGTTCTTGTACTTAGGAGATGAGACTCAATCTTGTTACGGCTAATTTAGAAGCTGTTTTTTTTTTCACTCATAGAACTATCTGATTTAGTTAATTTAACCTGAATGATGAATAAAAAAGTGAAGATACCTATTCAACCTCTTTACTTACAAAAAAGAATTAAAGAAAGGGTTATAACGACACGCACGTAGAGATATTGATAACACACAAAGAGTCAACGGTATTTCATAACTAATCGATTGAGCAGTGGCTCGTAGACCACCTAAAAAGGAATATTTGTTGTTTGATCCATATCCTGACATAAGAAGTCCAATCGGAACAATACTTGAAAAGGCAATCCATAAAAAAACACCGATATTGAGATCGGATAAAACAAGTTGATAGCTAAAAGGAATTACTGAATAACTTACGAAAATGGATATAACTGCTATGGATGGTCCGATAATGAATAAACGACCATCTCCTCTAGACGGAAGAAGGTTTTCTTTGAAAATAAGTTTTGTTCCATCTGCTAACGCTTGAAGAATTCCCAATGGACCGGCGTATTCCGGTCCAATACGTTGTTGTATTCCGGCGGATATTTCTCTTTCTAACCACACAATTACAAGTACACCTATTGTGATTGCCAATACAAGAATCAAAATAGGTAAAAGCATCCCTATGATCCCATAGATCTCTTTTAAAGATTCGAATCTAGAAAAAGAGTGGATATCTTGGACTTCTTTTGTATCAATTATCATTTCAACGATCAACTTCTCCCATAATGATATCTATGCTACCTAGTATTGTCATAATATCCGCCAATTTCATTCTTTTTACTAACTGAGGAAAAATTTGCAAATTGATAAACCCGGGGGGACGAATTTTCCATCTCCAAGGAAAACCACTCTGATCCCCTATTAAATAAATTCCCAATTCTCCTTTTGGGGCTTCAACTCTTACATAAAGCTCTTGCTTCGGTAATTCAAAAGTAGGCGAGGTTTTTTTACTAATGAAGCGATAGTCAAAATCATTCCATTCTGGATCCCGTTTTCTATCAAAGCAACGTATTTCTAAATTCTCATAAGGACCGCCTGGAATTCCTTCGAGGGCCTGTTGAACAATTTTGATAGATTCCTTCATTTCATTGATTCGGACTAAATAACGCGCTAATGAATCTCCTTCTTTTTGCCACTTGATTTCCCAATCGAATTCGTCATAACATTCATAATGATCGACTTTACGAAGATCCCATTGAATTCCACAAGCTCGTAACATCGGTCCGGATAAACCCCAATTTATTGCTTCTTCTGCACCAATAATACCTACACCCTCAACTCGTTCTAAAAAAATTGGATTTCGCGTAATAAGTTTTTGGTATTCAGAAACAGCGGTTAAAAAATAATCACAGAAATCCAAACATTTATCTATCCATCCATAAGGGAGATCTGCCCCTACTCCTCCGATACGAAAATAATTGTGCATCATTCTCATACCGGTGGCAGCTTCAAATAGATCATATACTAATTCTCTTTCTCTGAAAATATAGAAAAAGGGAGTCTGTGCACCAATATCTGCCATAAAGGGGCCAAGCCATAACAGATGAGAAGCTATACGACTCAATTCTAACATAATCACTCTGATATAACTGGCTCTTTTAGGTACTTGAATATTCACCATCTGCTCGGGTCCATTTACGGTTATTGCTTCTGTAAACATAGTAGCTAAATAATCCCAACGTGTTACATAAGGCAAATATTGTATAACTGTTCGGTTTTCGGCAATTTTTTCCATCCCTCTGTGCAGATAACCCAATATTGGCTCACAATCAATAACATCTTCGCCATCTAGAGTAAGAATAAGACGAAGCACACCATGCATTGATGGGTGATGAGGTCCCATATTGACTATCATATGTTCTTTTCTTTTAGTTGTTTCATTCATAGTTTATTCCTCGATTCATTCTTTTATGAACTGCTTAAAACAAAAAGAAGTTCGTCTAAATTCTAGATAACAAAAAATTCAATCAAAAAAAAATAAACAATTTTCATTTTTTTTTTTTTTTTATTTGAAAAAATTAACGCATTTTTGATTCCCGAATATCCAGTTGATTCATTAATTCTTTATAAGAAACTCTTTTTTTATTTGACAAATAAGACAACAGCCGTTGTCGTTTTCCTAAGATTTTCCGTAGACCCCGCTGCGAGAAATAGTCTTTTCTGTGAAATTCCAAATGTGAAGTAAGCCTTTTTATTTTATTGGTGAAATGAAAGACTTGAAATTCAATAGATCCCCGATTTTCTTCTTCTGAAATAACCGAAATAACTTTCTTTTTTACCATACGATAAAATCTAATCTTTTTTCCTTTTTTAAGTTCAAAAATCCATTTAACCGATCAGTAAAAATAATCCTATTCATTTTTGAATTAAAATTAAGTATTAAGTCAAAAAAAAAAATAGCTATTTATACAGATAAAAGAGAACATCTTTTTGACCTATTCCTATTTGATCTACTCGAATAGATAATTATTTATCTAATGGATATAGATCCATGCATTGATTTATCGTATTGGAATGGAAATGTAAGACAAGGAATGTGTACAACCCCCGTTTTTCATATAATAAATACAGACCTGAAAGATATATATGAGATGAGAAATGCATCATTCACGAATTTTCAACGGGGGATACATATATACATATATATCCTTAACAGACTAAAACGGCTTCCATTATTGGTATCAAACCAATATCGATTCATACAAGATAAATCCTCTAATCGGTAAGTAGGCAAAAGAAAGGATTTGAATTGAATTAGTTCAATTTTCTCTCTATGAAAATTTTGACTTTTATCCAAAACTTGATCATAGTTTTTTACGTTATTGCAAAATACTGAATTGTTCGAAATAAGATTTCTATTACTAGAATTGAAACAAATTTGAATTATTAATTCCCTACGCCATTTAGGGTAAAAAATACGTTCAGGAATAAATAAACTATAATCTCGATTTTCAGCTATTCTTTGATTTCGATGTCTTCCAATAGAATTAGTGTAATAGTTTCGATCAATATAGTGTTTTTCTCGGTAACTTTGATTAAGTTGATACTCACTCTTATGAACCAATGAAACATTTAGAGTTTGATACATCAAAAATTGACCGTCGTTTTTTATAGACAAACGTACAGGTTCGATAATTAATATTCTTTTTTTCATCAATTCTCTAAGGGTAAAATTCTTTTGAATCATCAGAATATCTAGACTTGTTTCTCCACCTTGTATAGAGGATACAACAATTTCTTTTGGATTTACCAATCTAAGCAAGAGACAATATACTTTAATATTATTTGTTATTTTTTGATTTAAAAAATTCTTCCATCTCAATTGAAAACGTAAATACCTTTTTAAGACAAAATCAAGTTCTGCTTCCGTGTTGCTCTTATATTGTTTTGTCTTTTGACGTTTTTTCCTATCTGAGCCTGAAGAATCTTCTTCAATATATTTTTCTTGAGTTGAGAAAATTGATTCAAGAGTTTCTTTATTTTGTATATTTAATTCAACATTGTTTTTACCTAGGGATTCTTTTTTGTCTTGATTCTGATTTTCTAATTTAATAGATTTATTTTCATTGGATAATTTGGATAATTTGAAGGGATTCTCTTTTTGATTTTTAGTAATCTTTTTATTTTTACTAACAGTTTCATTTAAATTGAAAAGAAGTTCTTTGGCCTGGATTATCCAGGGGTTGATTTTATATGTATTATAAAGAAGCACAAATTCGCCAAAGAACCAAAGTTTTAGATTCGAAATCGAACACCTTAGTATTTCTTCATTCATTCCCATCCAATCAAAAAGGCTTTTTTTTTTTGAAATCTTGATTTTATGATCTTTATCAATTTGAAGATAAACAAGGTCTTTTTTATCAATTTTCCCAACTATTGGATAATTATTGATTTTAGTGTTAGTATTTGTATTAGTATTAAAGTTGATATTGGTATCAATAGCGATCCAGGAATGAATATCCCCTTTCTTTCTAAAGCACAAATCAATGATTTTCCAATCAAAATATTTTTTATCTGGAAATTTATCTAGAGTCATATTTTTCTTCTGTTCGAAATAATTATATATATAATTATATATAGGAATAATACGCTCTGACATATCAACTAAGGCACTTTTCTTTATGTTGGATATATTGGAATTATAACAACTTTCTTGCGAATTATTTAGCCATAATGGTGATACAGAAATATATGAATCCTTTCTATCGTCATAATTAATGGATTGATATGAGAAAAGTTCATATTTATAGTATTTTTGCAAATTAATAGTATATTTTGCATTATTAATTAATTTTTTGTCAAAAATGAATCGGTCTTTTTCATCTGAATGACTTTTTTGAAAATCTTTATTTTCAGTCATAATAGATCTTCGATTCACTCTGTTTCGCCATTTGTGCGGTACTAATCGATACCATTGAATCCGTGATAATTCATATTGATAATACTGACTTAAAGAGTTTTTCCATTCAACAATTGTGTAATTAAAAAAAAGATTATGCCCTAATTCCAAATGAAGTATTCCTTTTGTTTCGAAATAATCCTTTATTTTTTTCTTAAGAAAAAGAGATGTTTCCTTATATTGAAGAAGATCTCTATAAATTTGAATTTTATATATTTGGTAAAATACATATGCTTGTGAAAAGTAGGATAAGTTGCTCAATTTTTTTGAATTCTTTTTAGTAATATCAAAAAATGGTTTTTTGAGAATCCAAATAATGTGAATAGTACTTGTTTTATTCATTTTTTCTTTATTTATTTCATTATTGGAAATAAATTGATCAAATTCTTTTTTTGATAATTCAAAAAGTTTTGTAGAGATTTTCGGACTATTCTTATGAATGATACAAAAAAATACGTTTATGTATATCTTTTGAATAATAAAATTGATTCTCAAATAGGATTTTCGTATTAATCGTAGATTTATTTTTTTTAATTTCTTTAAACTTTTTCTTATTGATACTAAAAATTTATTGAGAGAATTTGTTTTATTACAATTACTATTTCTGTCATTAGTTAGAAACTCGTTATTATTGTCTTTTTGATTTTGTATTTTTTTTATCCGATTCGTGATTGTGTTTATTCTATTAGCCAGATCTTTCATTTTTGTTTCGGTAAATGAAAAATCTTTCAAATCCATAGATTGAATGGGAATGGTAAGGGATGATTCAGAAATTATTTGATTAGGAATTCCCCTATCTTTTTCTTTTTTAGTTTCATTTAATTCAGATATTTGTTTCAATCCA